AATTTTTGGTTTTACAAATATTGTATTGTATGGAATCAAAATTTTCTTATTTCGAGTAATTTTTGATCCAATTTTCAAAGATCTTTGACATATCTATATTTATTTCTATATTTATTTTTTATGAAGAGAATATTATTTAGAGAAAAAATAGATAATGAATAAGAAATAATAATTCGTTTTGAACAATAGATGTCTTTCACATCCAACTATAACAATGAGTAACTTCTTCATTTTTAAATGGCAGTTCCAAAAAAACGTACTTCTATATCAAAAAAGCGTATTCGTAAAAATATTTGGAAAAGGAAAGGATATTGGGCGGCGTTAAAAGCTTTGTCATTAGGGAAATCTCTTTCTACCGGGAATTCAAAAAGTTTTTTTGTACGACAAACAAATAAGTCCTAAAATATTAATATTGGAATAATCGGAATGGGTTTTACTCGAAAAATTGGCTCAGTAATTTGTTAATATAAAATTCACAATTGTCAGTCCCTATTCTAATCAATATGAAATAGACCGGGTTTCAATCTTAATCTTCTAAGATGTCTAAAAGAAGAATTCTTCTGTTTTCTGAATTATAAAATAAAGAAAAAAAGACAAGATTTTTTATTTCTTTTTCGTATATTTTCACTCACATTTTGGTGGTGGGGAGTCTTATTTTCCCCATCGACCTTTACAATAATAAAAAATTTTTATCTTTCTCGGGAAGGGCAGATATAAGATTTTTAGTTAAAATTAATGAATTGTTGAAACTAATGAATTCCATGTTAAAAAATTTTTATTTTTGATAACTTTCTGACTTCTTAATTTCTCGGAATTACTATATGGATTGCCGATATATCTCCAATGTTCAGCCCACTCAATAAAAGAACTTAATTGTTGAGATATTATGTACAAATAAGGTCTCAATTTGGAGTAATCCAAAATATGGCTATTTTGGATTCATTGAGAAAATTGATTTTTTGTTTCAAATTTATGAAATCAGATAAACAAGAAATAATTAAGTATCAATAAAAGTAAAAAATGAAAACATTTTTTTTATTCTATTGAGAGAATTATCTAGTTGCAAAAGTTGGATTTTAGAATAGGATAAACTACGTCAAAGCCCTAAAATAAATAAACCGGACACCCTAAGAAACTAATGAACCTTCAAATTGACTTTTGAACTCATTTTTTTTATCAATTTGAATCTTTACTAAAAAAACTTATTTGATTGAATTGACTTGTTCAATCTCGACGATTGAATATAAATAGGCTATTATGAGTTCGAGCAAGCCGCTATGGTGAAATCGGTAGACACGCTGCTCTTAGGAAGCAGTGCTAGAGCATCTCGGTTCGAGTCCGAGTGGCGGCATGCCATTTTATAAAAGAGATCCAATAGATCCTATAATAAAAATAAATTAAATTCCCGATTTATATTTCTTAATTAATTTAGGGGATTCCCTCCCTTTTTTTCATTTTTATGATATTTTCAACTTTAGAGCATATATTAACTCATATTTCCTTTTCGATTGTTTCAATTGTAATTACAATTCATTTGATAACCTTATTGGGCAATGAAATCATAAAACCATATGATTCGTCAGAAAAGGGGATGATAGCTACTTTTTTATGTCTAACAGGATTATTAATCACTCGTTGGATTTATTCGGGACATTTCCCACTAAGTGATTTATATGAATCATTAATCTTTCTTTCATGGAGTTTCTCCCTTATTCATATAGTCCCTTATTTCAAAATAAGAAAAAATGATTTAACCGCAATAACTGCCTCAAGTACTATTTTTACCCAAGGCTTTGCTACTTCGGGTCTTTTAACTGAAATACATAAACCCACAATATTAGTACCCGCTCTACAATCGGAGTGGTTAATAATGCACGTAAGTATGATGATTTTGAGCTATGCGGCTCTTCTTTGTGGATCATTATTATCAGTAGCACTTCTAGTCATTACATTTAGAAAGATTTTTTATAGTTATAAAAGTAATAATTTATTAAAATTAAATGAGTCATTTTCATTTGGTGAAATCCAATACAAGAATGAAAGAAACAATATTTTTAAAAAAACTTATTTTTTTTCTGCTAAGAATTATTACAAATCCCAATTGATTCAACAATTAGATTATTGGAGTTATCGTGTGATTAGCCTAGGATTTATCTTTTTAACCATAGGTATTCTTTCAGGAGCAGTATGGGCTAATGAAGCATGGGGATCATATTGGAGTTGGGATCCAAAGGAAACTTGGGCCTTTATTACTTGGATCGTATTCGCAATTTATTTGCATACTCGAACAAATAAAAAATTGCAGGGGGCAAATTCCGCAATTGTGGCGACTCTAGGCTTTCTTATAATTTGGATATGCTATTTTGGGGTCAATCTATTAGGAATAGGGCTACATAGTTATGGTTCGTTTACGTTAACCTCTAGTTAAATTCAAGAAAAGTTCTTACGAATACAAACAGAGTAGAATACGGTGTGTATAAAAACCCTTGTGTCAACTGGC